AGTGTAAACAAAATAAGCAAAAAGAAAAAGGGCCTTTCTATTTTTTTTGGATCATACATAATTGCAATTGCATCGATTAATCCAAATTCGACTCTTTTTACCAACTTGATGAATCCGGGAATCTAGAAATTCATTTCAGACAATTGAACCTTCTCAAACTGTTTCTTTTTAAGAACCAAAAAGATTTGTGCCAGAGTAACAGATGCCAAGAAGAACAACAAACCTTGGACACGTAATGGATCTTGAAGTACTATTTCTGCATCTCCCTGACCAAACCCCCCCACATTAGGATTACTTGTTAATGGTTGATCAAGCTTGATGGATTCACCCTCCGAAACAAGAAGTTCTGGTCCCGGAGGTATAATATCAACCACTTGATGTCCGTCCGACGCATCAACTATGGTTATTTCATATCCCCCTTTTTCTTTACGTACTATTCTGTTTACTATACCCGCTGCTGTGGCATTATAGACTGTATTATTACTCTTGCTCCCGTCGGGATAAATCTGACCCCTTCCTCTGTTCCCACCTACGTATATGGGATACTTTAAGAAGTGAACGTCTTTTTTAGTAGCAGGGTCCGGGGACAAAATGGGAAAGACAATTTCACTATATTTCTGACCAGGAACGGGACCTATCACAAGAATATTTCTTTTATTGGGGCGATAGCTCTGAAAAGACAAATTGCCCATCTTTTCTTTCATCTCAGGAGAAATACGATCGGAAGGAGCTAATTCGAATCCTTCGGGTAAAATAAGAACAGCCCCCACATTCAAAGACCCTTTTTTCCCATTAGCAAGAACTTGTTTCAGTTGCTTATCATAGGGGATTCTTACAACTGCTTCAAATACAGTATCAGGAAGCACAGCTTGTGGAACCTCAATATCCACGGGCTTATTAGCTAAATGGCAATTGGCACATACAATACGCCCTGTTGCTTCTCGTGGATTTTCATAACCCTGCTGCGCAAAAATAGGATATGCATTTGAAATAGATGTCCGAGTAATTACATATATCACGATCAATACAGAAATAGATCGAGTCATCTGTTCCTTTATCCAAGAAAAGGTATTTCTATTTTGCATGGTCCAATCATTGATCCCTTAAATTTCTACAATAAATTAGGTAGGTAGCTAGTCTAGTTCCCTACCCACGATTCTGCCATTGTACTGGAATATAGGAGGAGTCGAACCCCCTGCACGGGTAGAAGTATAAAGTGAGTCAGATTAAAAAAAAAGGGTTTGTTTATGTACGAAGTAACATTATGATCTGATTGATAGCCGCGGGTCAAATGAATTCTTCATTCATTCATTGAATGATAAATCACTACAAGTGAAGGGGATACCCGATTTAAATAATGGAAGATCCAATATTTCAAAATTGTATCTAGAATAACTGGAAAAGTGGAAACAAGACCAGATATAATTTGATCGTTATAAGCAAATCCAAAATCTTTGTAGACCGAACCGATCATTAGTTCCCAACCATGGGGCGAGTGGAATCCGATACATAAATCAGTTAATAAAAGAATAGAAAAAGCTTTTATTGTGTCGCTTAAGTTATATAGGAATTCCTGAATCCAAGAATTAAGAATGACAAGTTCCTCATTACCCAGAATAGAATAACCACTTAGAATAGCGAAACAGATTATATTTGCCGAGAAGTGCAAAATAATATGGATATTATTTTCATTGTATATTTTGACCAATTGTATCGTTTCTTTGTGGATTCCTATATGAAGCTTTTGTATCTGTGTCTCCGGGTACTCCTTTATCATTTCATCCAAATGAAATAGTTCTTCTAATTCTATGAATCTTTCTAGAATGTTCTTCTCTTGAATATCATTCAAAAAAGTTTCGGATTGCCTGGTATTCCACCAATTAATAACCCAGGGCTCTAGACTTTTATTAAATGAAAGAGAGATCCACCACGGCAAAAATACTATAGATACAAGATATGGGAGAGGGGTCAATGCTTTTTTTTTGACACTTTTTGTTCTGTGAATTGTTAATGAACCTACTTCATTCGTCGACTCCGTCTGATATTTCTATGAAGCATGAGTTCTATAACAAGGTATGTAACCTATGGATCCGTCTTTTTTTATTTGATTATTTGAATTCTTTATTTAGTCTTTGAATCTAGAAGGGGTATAGAAATGGAAGTTAGAATTAAAGATAAAAAGTCTGCCCCAAATGAAGAAATGAGTATTAGTCGGGTTTCGAGACGAAAGAACTCCCCTTGGATCAATCAATTATTCCAAAATGTTTCACTAGATGCCCGCACCGCGGGAATAATTGAGGGGATATTTCTGAAGAATATTGATGGTGAAATCAAAAATGTGTGGGAAACCCGAGATAAATTGGATGTTTATGAAAGATGCAATCCTTTTCAAGGAGCAAAAGAAAGGATAAAAATCGATTGCAAAAAAGAGAGATAATTTACATCCGTCTGTATCTAACGTATTAATTCAACGAAATATTGGGTCTAAAAATAAAAATTCTGTACTGTATTCCGAAATGTTCTGTTCTGATATGTATGATGAATACATACTTACTAGACTTGTTACTAGTCTAACATAACAGAATTGGGTTGAGTTCCATATGCATAAAAAAGAGTTTTGGTGAACAACAATTTAATTATTATGGTTGTTCCATATACGTCCACCTGTTTTATTCTATGGGCCACAGTGACAGTGGTATTAGACCAGAATATAATGGGGAAATAGAATCTAACGTGTTTTGCTCGAATCAACACCTTGAAAGAAACTTCAGTTCAGTTAGATTCTATTATCAGTTAGATTCTATTATATTTATATTAAAGGTTAAAGGGGATTCCTGCCTTTCTTATCTCATGCCGGGAAAGCATTCATTATTCAATTCATTTCAAAATACTTCAATTGGTACGCGCAAGAAATAGGCCGATTCAGCAGCTTTTTGTTCAATTTCTCGTGGAGTCAAATTCTCATCCGTACGAGTCAAGGGAATGGCTCCCTGGCCTCTAATTTCCATATAAAGGACACGGCGAGGATAAAGACCCCCTTTAACTTCCATTCTGATTGACTGGATATCTCTCATAAGGAATCGTAGAAAAACGCGGCGATTTTTTCCAGGAAATCCCCAACGAAAAATACACACTATCCCTTCTTTTCTATCGAATCGATCATAACCACTACCTACATTCCACAAAATTGTGGACCACAAATAGGAACTAATGAACAGACCGGCTATTCCATAGAAAGACATCACGATCCCGTGAGGGAAAAAAATTATTTGCTGAGACGGAAACAAAGATATGAGATTCCGACCAAGATAACTGGAAGTTCCAACCAATAAGAATCCTAGTGAGCCTAAAAAGAGGATACAGGCCCAGCAGAAATTACTTATTTTTCGAGACCCTGTTATAAGTTCTATCCATATACGTTCTGATCGCCAGTTCATATTAGATCCAGTTGCATTCTATTGGAATTGAGAGAATAGGCCAAATGAATTTAAATTTGACTTTACTATTTTTTTTTGTCCCGAAGTAACTCTCATCAACTAGCACTATTATGATGTGAACCCTTAGGGGTAATTCATCAAATTGGGTAGATGTAAAATAATAACATCTTCTTCATACGATCCCACTATGTATATCTACATAACATATAGATACATTGACTTTCCATTTTTCCACTGATGTCTTTTTTCTTAAAAAAAAAAGCTATACTGCATATATATGCATTTTTTCATATATCATGTATCCGCATGCATAAGATTTTTTTTTGTTTTGTGTTCGAAAGGAACCATATCCAGACCAGACGTGGTACCATATTCTACTAAATGGATATCTGTATTATGATCCAAGTCCAAGTGTTGATTGATTAGATTTGGTCCCACTGAACCTAAACAATCTTGTTTTTTTGAACATGAAGAGATAAAGACGCCATTGCAATTGCCGGAAATACTAGGCCTACTAAAGGCACAAAAAAAGAGGGAAAGTTTAAATCTGTCATAGAATGGGTACCCCGATTTAATATTTGTACCTCTTATAAAGATATAATAAAATAAGTATGTGAATTATAAGTATTATATATTATATTATATTATAAGTATTATTAAGTATATAATAAGAAGTACAACAAATGTAGAACTAAATAAGCGTGTTTATACGACTCCACACGAAATACATATAATCCGCTTTATTATTGTATTGTTGTTCTTGTGCCCTTAATCTTCTAATAAAGAGTTTCTTACGAGTTACTGAAGGATTTGTTAGGATTCGACCCGACAGGGATTCATAGTACAATACAAAATGTGGGTTCTCGGGAGATATAGAAATCTGAAGGAAATATAGAAAGATGCAACACTTTGATTATGGATTTTATCTATATTCTATATATTAATATAATACTATTAATATATAGAATAGTATTAATGTAATGGTAATGCGTAAGAAGTAATAAAAAACATGGAATTCTTTTGATTTTTTATTTGCATTTTGAAATTCTATTCCACGAAAGCAAGAATTCACTCTTTTCTCCTGTTGAAAGAGGGTTACTGATTAGTAATCAGTAATAGGGGTAGGAAAAAAAAATAGATTAGATCCGTACAAAAGAATGAAAAGTCATTATCTGAAACTTCTGATTCTAGAACTGAACTTATGTCACCAAAGAAAACTCCATTCTTCTTATTGTGACTTTGATTCCAATAAACTAAAGTTCGTTACAAATAATTGAGATTAGTGTTTTGAATTTTGATTCAAGGGAAAGAAGCCGTGTAGCTGAAATAACTCACTCAGAACGCCCTTTAAAGGATTACGCGGTACGATTAGGTCGAATAAGCCCTTAGAGAATAAATACTCAGCACCTTGTGAACCGTCGGGTACTGTCTTATTCAATGTTTGTTCAATTACTCTTTTACCCGCAAATGCAATGTAGGCATTTGGTTCGGCAATAATGATATCTCCGAGCATACCAAAACTGGCTGTTACTCCACCGGTTGTAGGGGATGTAAGGATTGATA